AAAAGAACCTGAGAAAGAAAAATAAATATGGAAAGCATATAAATATATACTTTCCATAAATGAGAACCCTTTCAATCAAATAATGATTCAAGGGGTTCTCACAAAGAACAAACATATTCGATTCTAATTTCAATTTTTTAAATGAATCTAACGGAAAAATATTTTTTTATCTTTTTGATTTATTTATTCACAAAAATCATCCATTAAAAATTAGATAGAATAGCTTCAACCTTGTCAACCGAAAATGAGAAAATGAAATCTGGATAAATACCAATACCTATTATGGGTATAAGGATAGAAATCGAAATAAATAATTCTCTGGGCCCAGAATCCAAAAAAGAAGAGTTTGGTGTATTAAAAAACTTGTATCCATAGAACATCTGCCGTAAGATAGATAATAAATAAATAGGAGTTAATATCATTCCAATTGCTGTTACATAAGTAATTAGTATTTTCATCATGAAAAGATATTTTTGACTAGTAATTATTCCAAAAAAAACGATCAATTCTGCAACAAAACCGCTCATGCCAGGCAATGCAAGAGAAGCCATTGATAAGATAGTGAAAATAGTAAATATTTTTGGCATTGGGATAGCCATTCCGCCCATTTCGTCAAGATAAAGAAGACGCAGTCTATCATAACTAGTTCCTGCCAAGAAAAAAAGGGCAGCGCCAATAAATCCATGAGATATTATTTGTAAAATCGCCCCGTTGAGACCAGTATCACTTATAGAACCAATTCCTATAATTATAAAACCCATATGAGATACGGAAGAATAAGCTATTCTTTTTTTTAGATTCCGTTGACCAAAAGATGTTGAAGCGGCATAGATTATTTGAATACAACCTAATATCATTAACCAGGGGCCAAATATGGAATGAGCGTGGGAAAAAAATTCCATATTAATTCGAACCAACCCATATGCTCCCATTTTTAATAAGATTCCGGCTAAAAGCATACAAGTGCTGTAATGTGCCTCTCCGTGGGTATCTGGTAACCATGTATGTAAGGGTATAATCGGCGATTTGACAGCAAAAGCAATAAGAAATGCCGTATAGAATATTATTTCTAGTGCCACGGGATATGATTGATTAATTAATGTTTCAAAATTGAATGTTGGTTCATTAGAGCCATATAAACCGATACCCAGAATTCCCATTAATAAAAAAACAGAAGCTCCTGCAGTGTACAAAATAAACTTTGTAGCTGAATACAAACGTTTCTTTCCCCCCCACATGGATAAAAGTAGATAAACGGGAATTAATTCCAATTCCCACATGATGAAAAAAAGTAAAATGTCTCGAGAAGAAAATGGTCCTATTTGACCGCTATACATTGCTAACATCAGGAAATAGAATAATTGGTATTCTCGAGTAACCGGCTGAGCCGCTAAAGTGGCTAAAGTAGTTATCAATCCTGTCAGTAAAATAGGTCCTATAGAGAGTCCATCTATTCCTAATCTCCAGTAAAAATCAAAAAAATGGATCCATTTATAATTCTCTGTCAGTTGAATTAGTGGATCATCCAATTGGAAATGATAACAAAATGCATAGGTTGTTAGAAGGAGATCGATTAAGCATATACAAATGCTATACCACCTAATTACCTTATTTCCCCTATGAGGAAATAAGAAAATTAAGGAACCTGTGGCTATTGGGAAAACAACAACTATTGTTAACCAAGGAAAATAATTCGTGATAAAAATAAGATACACTTGGGCCAGAAAAGCCCGTGCTCAAAATAAAAAATAAAATCTTTTTTATTTTTTATTTTGAGCACGAGTTTTTCCCAGTAAAAAATGTATTCGTGTGGTGTTTTTTGAAACGAATCAATAAGCTAGACCCATACTTCGAGTTGTTTCATGCCATAAATAAATTCGAACACTTAAGAAATCCGTCGGACAAGCGGACTCACACCTCTTACAACCAACACAGTCCTCTGTTCTTGGGGCAGAAGCTATTTGCTTAGCTTTACATCCACCCCAAGGTATCATTTCTAATACATCCGTGGGACAGGCTCGGACACATTGAGTACATCCTATACATGTATCATAAATCTTTACTGAATGTGACATTATCTATAGTAATTTTGGATGTTCAAAAATAAAAATTATCAATCTAGTAAACTCGTAAATGAATCGTATATTTATATACCAGATGAATCAATGATTTGTGATAATATTGTTAACTGTTAATAAAAAAAAAGGCGTCTAGATAAATAAATTTAGAAGAGGGAATAGAAGAGGAGGACCAGGATACTTTAATTTCTTCTGATTTAGGCAATGCAAACATGATATGATCATAAGTTGTGTCGAATAAATACTAAAATGAATTGATTAATATTACACTATTTGAAATTCGAGACTTTGATTATGATAGGATTAATGCTATTTATTCAACAAATTCAATTGATTGATACGGGTTGATTTTCTGTTACGAGCAATTGAGGAAACAATAGCCAGTCCGATAGCCGCTTCAGCGGCTGCAATAGCTATAACAAAAATTGAAAAAATATTTCCTTTTAATTGGCGATTATCAAAAAAATCACAAAAAGTTACTAGATTTATATTAACTGCATTCAGTATAAGTTCAAGACACATAAGGGCTCTAACCATATTTCGGCTCGTGATCAATCCATAGATACCAATAGAAAATAAATAGGCACTCAAAACAAGTACATGTTCGAGCATCATTGACCAACTCCTTATAAATTTGGATTCATTAACAAAATAATATATAGGCAATAAAAAAAAAAAAGAATTTCGACATAAAAACTCTTTCACTTCACATAGAATTCGACAGAAATGAATATGAGAAAATTGAAAAAAGAAAGAATCTTGATTTCTATTACTAGTTCTCTAAATATTTCTTACTGGCGAGCTACAACAATTGCACCTATCAAAGAAACTAAAAGAATTATTGAAATTAGTTCAAATGGAAGAAAAAAATCTGTTGATAAATGAATTCCAATTTGTTGACTAGTATTTATCAAATCTTGCTCAATAATCTGATTTGGTCTTGTAGTCCAAATAATTCCGTACCATGATGTATCTGAAATAATAGTTATTAATGAAACAAAAATACTTGTACAAACTATCAAAGTAATTCCATCCCCTAAGGTCCAAAGATTCAAATCTTGGTAATATTCGGAACTATTCATGAACATCACAGCAAATATGATTAAAATGTTAATAGCTCCCACGTAAATAAGTAGCTGTGATGCAGCTACAAAATGCGAGTTTGCTAAAATATATAATAAAGATATACAAACAAGAACCAGTCCCAACGAAAAAGCAGAAAAAATGGGATTGGTAAGTAATACTACTCCTAAACTTCCTAATATAAGACCCGATCCCAGAAAGACTAAAAGAAAATCGTGCAGCGTTTCAGGCAAATCCATTATATGTAAAAAAAAAAAAGACAAATAAATTGAAATTTCATGACCTTATTGATATGACCAGGAAAAAATTTTTATATACTTCAATTTTTCTTTGCATTGAAAAACCTAAGTAGTTAAAATGGATTATAGGTATGGTTATATAATCAATGTCATTCCACTCTTTATACGAAAGAGTAGTTTGAAACGATATTCAAACGAAAGTATAAAGGTAGATAGAACATATATAACCATTGAAAATCTTATTGAAATTCAAAAATTCAATTTCGATAATATATTTATATATTCTATTTAAGAATCTAGTTCTCTAATAATTATGGAATATTTCTACTAATATGATATCGACTATATTATTCATTTTTTATACAATTTTTGAAAAATATTTTATTTCGATTATTTTATTTATACATATTATATATATAGAATATTCGTTTTTTTTTAATTATATAAAATTGTCTTTTTTGATTTGAATTGTTCGAATTGTATAATCATCAATTATTGACATTGGTAAACGGCCCAAAGCAATTTGATTATAATTCAATTCATGACGATCATAAGTTGAAAGTTCATATTCTTCAGTCATTGATAAACAATTTGTTGGACAATACTCAATACAGTTACCACAAAAAATACAGATTCCGAAATCAATACTGTAATTTAGCAATCGTTTCTTTCGAATATCCGTTTCCATTTTCCAATCAACAACGGGTAAATCAATAGGACATACACGAACACATACTTCACAAGCAATGCATTTATCAAATTCAAAATGGATTCGACCGCGGAAACGTTCTGATGTGATTAATTTTTCATAAGGATATTGAATAGTTACAGGTAAACGATTTGCGTGAGATAAGATAATCATGAAACTTTGACCAATGTATCTTGCAGCTCGTACTGTTTGTTGACCATAATTCATGAACCCAGTTACCATAAGGAACATATTGTAAATATCTATGAATAGTATATTTGTTTGATTTCTTTCTCTTATTTGAGACAAGTAATTAATATAGAACATCTTTTACAGCGAAAACAATTGAGACGAAGTTGTTAATAATAGATTACCGAGAGAAATCGGTAAAAGAAATTTCCATCCAAGATTTAATAATTGATCCATTCTTAGCCTAGGCAAAGACCATCTTGTTATGATAGAAACGAATAAGAAAAAATAGCTTTTAGCTAATGTAATAAAGAGATCAATTGTAGTTCCAAAAACTCCGTATGTTTTATTTATTTCAAAAAATTCAGAAACAAATATGTACGGAATAGAAATATTTGAACCGCCCAAGTAAAGAACTGTTACAAATAATGAAGAAATGAAAAGGTTTAAATAGGAAGCAACGTAAAATAAACCAAATCGAATACCTGAATATTCCGTTTGATAACCAGCTACTAATTCTTCTTCTGCTTCTGGTAAATCAAAAGGTAATCTTTCACATTCTGCTAGCGAAGAAATTAGAAAAACGATGAAACCCATAGGTTGACGCCACAAATTCCAACCCCAAAAACCATATTTTGATTGTGCATCAACTATATCAACGGTACTTAAACTGTTAGATAATCCTAGTCGGTGATAACATTACTGTTCCCATCTCTATTACAGAACCGTACATGAGATTTTCACCTCATACGGCTCCTGGAAAGCCTTTAGTAAATCTAAGGACCGGGTCGATTATTTATCTCTTGATATATCTCTAAATTTATCTCTTGATATATCCCTAAGATATAGAACATGAAAATCTATCGAACGGTTCTGAATTAGACCAATTCAATTCTGTCTGTTCTAGAAATAACGAAATAAGAAAGAGAAATCTATTTTAATAAAAGATCCAATTAAAGCACTTCTGAATTGATCTCATCCCCCAAAAATACAAATTTGTTGAGTAATAACTGAATTCTTCAATAAAAGACTCTTTTATAATTCTCAATAACCCTCATTATTTTGAATGACGAAAAATAATTACAACACATTCGTTTCTTAATTATGATGTGAATTTTATCTCCATGAATATGGATATAAGAAATCAAAAACGAAAAATAGATTTGTCTTTCGTTTTTGATTTTTTATTTTTTTTTTTTCGTTCCTATTCTTCTTTTTTGTGCTATGAAAAAGGGACCTCAAAAAATTGGAAAGGATTTTTTCGTTCCTGATAGTAATTTATTTAGTGAGTGGATGGAAGCATACTCTGGATCGGAGTTGTGGGGAGTACTGCTTTCTTTTTTCTACCAACTTAAAGCCCCCAATTAGTATTCTTTTTATATTCGGCGTAAATTGTCTTTTGGATAATTTACAAAATCTGTGTTACTAATCCTTTGTGTATCTTGGTGTTTCTAACCATCCAGTCTTTTTTATTAACCAACCCCCCTTATTTATTTTTATATATCTATGATAATTCATAAAAATGGTAAGTAAAACTCAATAAGGTTGGTCGGTTGAGACCGCTTCAAAACAGGATGACAAATTATCCAATCTTGGGTTAAATGTCCTCTTCTGTTTATAATTTTATTTCATTCTTATACATAGAAAATGAGACTCAATATTTTTACTGCCCTTATAAAATCATCATACTATCTATTAACTAGAAGGAATCTAGTATTCTGAAATTCGATTCAATATAAGCTGTTTTATTTCACTCATATAACTATCTAATTTAGTTCTTCAATCAGAATTGTGCACAAGAAAATAAAGATAATGAAGGTTTCGATTCAATTTATTCACTATATAGTACTATATAGAAATATAGTACTATAAAGAGAGGAGCATAGCAATTCGAATAGCTTTTTAGGTTTCAACGAATCGCACGTAGAGATATTGATAAGACACATAGAGTTAATGGTATTTCATAACTAATCGATTGAGCAGCAGCTCGTAGACCACCCAAAAAAGAATATTTATTATTTGAGCCATATCCTGACATAAGAAGTCCAATCGGAGCAATACTCGAAATAGCAATCCATAAAAAAACACCTATATTGAAATCAGATAAAACAAAGTTATAGCCAAACGGAATTACTGAATAACTTATTAGAATGGATATGACTGATATGGATGGTCCGATACTGAATAAATGAATATCTCCCCTAGATGGAATAAGATTCTCTTTGAATAGTAGTTTTGTTCCATCTGCTAGAGCTTGAAGAATTCCAAAAGGACCAGCATATTCAGGTCCAATACGCTGTTGTACCCCTGCGGATATTTCTCTTTCTAACCATACAATTGCTAGTACACTTATTGTAATTCCCAAGACAAGAATCAAAATTGGTACAAGTATCCATAGAATTCCATAGACCTCTTTGAAAGATTCCAATCCGGAAAAGGAGTTTATATCTTGGACTTCCGTTGTATCAATTATCATTTCAACGATCAACTTCTCCCATAATGATATCTATGCTACCTAGTATTGTCATAATATCCGCCAATTTCATTCTTTTAACTAATTGAGGAAGAATTTGCAAATTGATAAAACCAGGTGGACGAATTTTCCATCTCCAAGGAAAACCATTCTGATCTCCTATTAGAAAAATTCCTAATTCTCCCTTGGGGGCCTCAATTCTCACATAAAGTTCTTGTTTCGGCAATTCAAAAGTAGGAGACGATTTTTTACCAATGAATCGATATTCAAAATCATTCCATTCTGGCTCCTTTTCTCTATCAAAGCAGCGAATTTCGAAATTTTCATAAGGCCCCCCTGGAATTCCTTCCAAAGCCTGTTGAATTATTTTTATGGATTCCACCATTTCACCAATTCGAACTAAATAACGAGCTAATGAATCTCCTTCTTTTTGCCATTGAACTTCCCAATCAAATTCCTCATAACACTCATAATTATCAACTTCACGTAGATCCCATTGGATTCCGGAAGCCCGAAGCATCGGTCCTGATAACCCCCAATTGATAACTTCCTCTCTACCAACAACACCGACTCCTTCAACCCGTTCTAAAAAAATTGGATTTCGCGTAATAAGTTTTTGATATTCAATAACCCTTGTTAAAAAATAATTGCAGAAATCAAAACATTTATCTATCCAACCATAAGGTAGATCAGCCGCTACTCCCCCAATACGAAAAAAATTATGCATCATTCTCATACCTGTCGCAGCTTCGAATAGATCATATATTAATTCTCTTTCTCTAAAAATATAGAAAAAAGGGGTTTGTGCACCAATATCTGCCATAAAAGGTCCCAGCCATAGTAGATGAGAAGCTATACGACTTAACTCCAACATAATTACTCGTATATAGCTGGCTCTTTTAGGTACTTGAATATTTCCCAATTGTTCCGGTCCGTTTACAGTTATTGCTTCTGTGAACATAGTAGCTAAATAATCCCAACGTGTTACATAAGGCAGATATTGTATAATTGTTCGGTTTTCCGCTATTTTTTCCATACCTCTGTGTAAATAACCCAATATTGGTTCACAATCAATAACATCTTCACCATCCAGAGTAACAATAAGTCGCAGAACACCATGCATCGATGGGTGTTGAGGCCCCATATTTACTATCATGAGGTCTTTTCTTGTAGCTGGGACATTCATAGGTTTTTCCTCGATTCATTCTTCCATGAATCGTTCAAAAAAAAGTTAATCAAAATTCAGTATCTAATAAATCGAATAATTGAAAATGATTCTTTAAATTAGCTAATTTGTGAATCCCGAATACCCAACCGATTTATTAACTTTTTATAACGTATTTTGTTTTTCTTTGACAAATACGACAATAGTCGTTGCCGTTTTCCCAGAATTATACGTAAACCTCTTTGAGATAAATAGTCTTTTGGGTGTAATTCAAAATGTGAAGTAAGTCTTCGTATCTTATTAGTGAAGTTGAATACTTGAAATTCAACCGATCCCGGGTTTTCTTCTTCTTTTTTTTTTTGTGAAATAACAGGTATAAATATAAATGAATTTTTTATCATAAAATGAAAGCTTTCCCCCCCCTTTTTGGTAGATATTTTTATTAATAAGGAATAGTAATGACACTTATTTTGACTTTTTTATATGAAATTTTCTCTTAATTTATTTAACAATTCTGAATTTCTTTTTTTTTTTCAAATTCATTATTAAGGAATGTAATTCAAATAGATAATAAATACTATATTTATGGATTCATAAAATGAATAAAATCTATTGTCTTGTATTTAAAAAATAAAAATAAGACAATAGATTTTATTCATTTTTCTATGGATTTCTTTCTATCTAATGGAGACATCAGTTAATTCGTATCAATCCCACAATGCGTGTGGGCGTTTATTTTATTTATCTATAAATATATATATATATAAATGTTCCCATATCAGATAGATATGTTACGAGAAATATTATTATAATGATAAATAGAACAAAAATCTATATTTAAAATAGAGGATACATACGGAGTCTTAATAGACTGAAACGGCTTCCATTATGTGTATCAAACCAATAGCGGTTCATACAAGCTAAATCTTCGAATCGATAATTTGGCCAAAGAAAGAATTTTAAATTCATTAGTTTTTTTGTATCGCTATCAAGATCTTTCTTTTTAGTCAAAACTTCACAAGAATTCTTGTTTTCTTTTTCTTTTATTGTGTTTCTAGCCATAGTCTTCCGATTGCTAGGGTTCAAACAAGTTAGAATTCGCAATTCTCTACGGCGTCTAGTGGACAAAAGATTTTCAGGAACAAGTAAATCATAATGATTTTTATCTTTGTTTTTTCTTATCTTTTGATCAAGACGCCTTTTTTCTGAGTTGATTATTTTGCGTTTGTGCTTCAATGCTATGCTTACGGTTTGATATATAAATACTTGTTCGTAGTTTTTTATAGAAATACGCATAGGTTCGATGAAAAATAGTAGGTAGTCCTTCGCTTCCTTTGTGTCCCTAAATTCTGTATACCAAGTGTGCTCCATAATCAGACGCACTAAAGTTTGCAGATCTAGCTCTCCCCTTTTTATAGAAAAAATGAACAATTTTTTTATATTTTTCAGTTTCCACAGGAGAGACAGTGGGTTCAGATTGTCAGTTAGGCTTTCGCCCATGTTAGACGAAATGTTCAGAGAAAAACCCAAATATTTATCTAGTAAGAAATTCTGTTCTCCTAATAAATCCGTCCTGAATTTATTTACATTAGAACGACTACGGGGCGAATAATACTTTGAGAGATATGATTTTAGATTGTCTTCACTCGCGTATTCTTTCTTTTCTAACGCTAACTCGATTTTATTAGTAATGTTTTGGTTTCCATAAAATGGCACAAAAAAGAAATTTATTGGTAAGATCCACGGATTCTTCTTATATGCACTTACTTTTGAAAAAAAACCAAATCTCGGAGTCAATAATTTCTCATTCGTTATGGAATTCTTTTTTCTTTTTCCATTCATTCCCATCCTTCTTCTTTTTCCCGTCCTTCTTTTTCTTTTTCCATTCATTCCCATCCTTCTTTTTCTCCAATGAAAATACTGTCTATCCTTATTTTTTTCATCTATAATACGATCTTCTCCTATATAATTTTGGATAAAGGTATCGCCCATTATATCAAATAATTCTTTGCTATTTTTAGGTGTATTATAAGAAGGTGATTTAGATCCATAAATATAGGATTTTTGATTATCTGTATAATTTAGATATTGATAGGCGAAAAGATCATATCCATATTGTTTTTTTATTTTTTTTTTTCTTTTTAATAAGTCGACTTGTTCTTGTTTTTCTAATAAGTCGACTTTTACTTTTTGTTTTTTGAAAAACATTAATCGAGTTTTTTTAGATGAAGCATATTCAAGTAAATCTTTATTTTGAGCCACGCGATCTTCCTGGATTCTATTCCTCCACTTTTGTGGTACTAATCTCGACCATGCGCTCTCAGGTAAAGCATATTGATACTGACCCCTTAACCAATTTGTCCATGGATTCATTATAGAATCGGGACGGTTCTTATGTCTTAATTTGGAATTGAATCTTCCTCCTTGTATTTTTAATAAATACTCCTTTATATCCTTCTTAAGAAAACGAGATCTTTCATGCGATTCAAAAATAGATCTTAACTTATAGTTATATCCATTATTAAGTTGCATTTGTGATAATTTAAACAATACATAGTTTTGTGACAAAGAAGATACATCACAAGAATTCTGTGAATTCATATCCGTAATATTCCAAGGTTTGTATTTGTCTATAATCGACAGAACTTCAATTATACTTTGATCAACACTTTGTTCATTTTTGTAAATGAATTTAGTTACAATTTTCTTTGTTAATTCAAATAAAGAACGACTTAATTTAATATAATTACGATAACGTTGTACAATGTTGTAAGTAAGGAAATCTTCTACGGAAGTAAAGAAATCTTTTACATAGTTACTAGTAAGGATAACAAGGATACGTATGTATAGCCTTTCCATGAAAAGTTGGAAAAATAAATAGGATTTACGGATTAATCGAACGTTTCGTCTTTTTAATATTTTAAAACTATTTTTTAGTAATTCTAATCTTTTAGCATCAGTTATAACCCCTTCTTTTTTTTCTTCTGTTATTTTTTCTATTTGTTTTAAGATTGTCTTTGTTTTAACATGAATATCTTTTATCCTTTTGTCTGTGGATGGGATAGGGATAATAGATTGAATTATAAGGGGCGATTCCTCAATCATTGGATTACTCTTACTGATTGGTGAATTTTTTTTGATTTCCATTTCTTTTAATTCTTCTAACAGGATTCGAGACTCTTTTTTTCTTTTTCTTTCCTTATAAAGATTATTTAATTGTCCAAAACGATTTATTAAATCTTTTTTCAATTGTTTTGTTATTTTGTTTAAAATGGGACCCAAAAATGAAAATGGGTTTGGTACATGTTCCTCAAGGTACGACTCAACTAGTGTTCCATAACCTGTTAAAAACCTAAAGTTTTTTTCAAAAGGTAGTAGTGGTACTTCTTGAGTGGATTTTTTTTTTTTTTTAGTAGATCGTACCTTAGGTTTGTTGTGCCAAGGTTTCAGAACAAAAGGGTGTAAGACCCTTATCTGAATACCGTCTAACAACCACCTTATTGTGAATTCGTTGTTATATAGTGGACTGCCCTGATAGGTGCAGTTAATATGGATTTCTCTTCTCCAATCCCGAAAATCTTCTGACCATTCAGGATTTTGAAATAATAACATACGAATTATATTTTTAGTGATTATCAATGAAGGTAATACAATATATTTTCTAAACCTGGATTGGAATACCAATACAAAACTTCTGATTATTAGACCATATAGAAGGCTCTCCCAGTCTTCTTCTATTTTTTTAAGTCTTAGTTCATCCTCGTCTTTCTGGTCCTCTAGCTCTTGGTCTTTGAGCGTTTGCTCTCTCTCTTTTTTTATTGTCTGAAACTCCAAAAATTCTGAATTATCAGTACCGGGTTTCCTGAAATATTCTTTCAAATTTTCCCAGATTTCCTCGAAAATATCACGCAAAAAAAAGGGGTAGCTCTCTCTTACCACGTCCACAAAAAGGGGCGAATGGACATTTCCATTTCCTTGAAAGAATTTCGAAGTTACTGTTTTACGCCTTTGAGCGCGCACAGATCCTCTGATAATTTCTCTGTCAAAATCTGGTTCGCGCCCATAATTAGTTACCGCATATTCGTTAAGCTCGCTCTGTCCCCCGTCATAGGTACTACTATAAGTATTATTTCTAACATTAGGACCTAGTTCCATTGTTTCCGTATTAAACATAACTACACGCTCAGCTTTTTCGCAACGAATCTGAGCGTCCTTGGGGTTCCGGTCCATCAATACGTCGAAGTCGTCGACTAATTCGTATGACCATCGAGGAACTTCTTTACTTATTTCGTTTATTTCACTACATAGTTTTCTATGAAAAATTGTAGTATGATTCATAGGATTAGTCCGAATTGCGTCGAATAAGAAGTTTCTTTTTCTTTTTTTTTCTTCGGAATATATTTTGACTTGTTCATGTTCTGGAAATACATAAAGTCCGTCAAAATTAAAAGTGGATACTGATTTTTCCGAAAATTTACTGATTAACTTAAAAAAAAAAACCATTTCCGTGAATAATAATTTTCTATCAAATTTATCTATTTTCTGTTCAAATTCTGGGGAATTACTATTCATACAAAAAAGGAGA